TCTATTTGTACAGATATGGTAGGGGGGCACATTCAATCCTTGTTTGTCCATTAGATTAGTTCCGAGTTCTTCGCGTCATCACGCGGGGTAGAGCAGTTTGGTAGCTCGCAAGGCTCATAACCTTGAAGTCATGGGTTCAAATCCCGTCTCCGCAACATTTTTTTTCTACAAAAAAAATTCGAGTTGTCCCTGTTAACTAGTAATTACGTAATAAATTACCTTTGAAATGAATGGGATCAAAGAAAGGAAGATAGGATAGGGTATAGTCTACCTATACTATACATGGTCAACTATACGGAATAGTTTAACCTGTTAAATAAATAAAAATAAATTACATTGGGCGGATAGCGGGAATCGAACCCGCGTCTTCTCCTTGGCAAAGAGAAATTTTACCATTCGACTATATCCGCATTTTTTTCGTTCTTCATAGACAATGTCTCGATCACATTTGTGAACAGCTATGCTAGATATTTTTTTCAGGATGATTCTTATTATTTTCATATTCTAAGTTAATTATTGAATAATATAAATAGAAATATTCTAAAAAAATATATTATAGAAAAATATCTGCTAAAAAATTATACTACTAAATTTAAGTAGTAATATATAAATTTAAGTAGTAATATACTTATACTTAAATCTTAATTAAATCTTAATATTACTAAGATTAATTAACATTCCTATATTTATATATTATACCTATATATTATACCAGAAATCTTTTAGATTTCTATATTAAATAATACTAAATATTCTTCTATTTTTTATTTCGTTTATTTATTTTATTAGTTAATTTATTTTTTTTATTTTTTTTATTTTTTAATATATAGAATAATTCTAGATTCTATATATTAATATTATCTATTAATATTGAATATTATTTACTATTAATATTTACTATTTCTTATTATTATTTATTATTATTATATAAATAATAATAAATATTTCTAATATTTTTTAATATTTATAGAAAATAAATAGAGAAATAGATTATTATTTCGAAATAATTCTTATATCAATTCGAATATTCTTATATAAATTCTAAATAGAAAATAGAAAAGAAATTTGAAAATAAATATAGAAATAGAAAATTTTCTATAATTTCTAGAAATAAACTATATTCTATAATAAATAAAAATAGAGATGATAATTATATACTTATTATACTGATTAGTTATACTTAGTAGAATTCTCGAATTCTCGAATTTTCTATTTATATACTCTAATTTATAAAATTTCTATTTCTAAAATTCTATATATTTTTTTGTTATATATTTTTTTGTATCGAAAATAGAGAATTCTATGTACTAAAATTCTATGTATATCTATATATAGTAATTTATAGTTATATAGTAATTTCGATGGAATTTCTAAAAAATATATAGTTAATATACTTTTTATTCTATATTTATATAGAATTTATTCTATATCTATATAATTTGATAATTTCAAATATTATTTCGAAAATTATAGAAAATATTTTCTATTTTATAATATAACTATAAGATTTTATTAAGATTAAGATTTTATCTTTCTATCCATTTTCTAGTTCGAATTACTAATAGATTCGAATTAATAGATTCATTTAGAATTATAATGTCGAATTCTAATAGAATAATTAATAGAATAATTAAAATAATTATTAATTTTTTTTATCACATTAGACTTCATTTCACAGTTAATTCCATTTACAAATTCCAAAAAAGTTTGACCCCTCCCTCGAATTTTTTGTTTTCTTTATTTGTATTTTGCATTTTGGTAATTTCGATTTATATTCAATTTGAATATATTTCGCAATCTGAAAGAGTTCAGGGGAGGGGTCATTTCATTTTTGTATCTAGAACAAATAGTTTCAAGAGATGAGAGAATTAAGGATACCTACTAGGAAGACTAATCCAATCCATAATGATGTACCGGAAAATACAACATTTTTGTTACTCGACCAACCATCAGGAGAAGAAAAAACAACGGGTACACTAATCAGTAAGATTGATGAAGTAGCAATTAATGCAAAAACAGCCAGTTGGAAAGCAATAGTCATGTTTATAATCCTCCAAGCTACCAACAAAAGAACTATACCATTTGATCCCTCTATTAACTAACCAAAAAAATAAAATAACAAAAAAAAAAAATGCATCATGGGGGGATTGTGCCATGAATTCATTGATTCTATATGACGTCTTACTACCCCTTTCCTATTTTGTTTATTTGAACATGGCGTTGAGAATAGTTTTATACTTCACAAATAGTCATACTCGACCCGGTCCCCATCTATCTATATATATTACAAATATATAAATAGACTTATCGACTCACACCTACTTTCTTTCTATAGTACAGTGATGGTATCAACTCCTATGGCCATTTCTATTCGGCGAAAAAAAAAAATAGTAAAATAGAAATTATCTTTCGGAGAGATGGCCGAGTGGTTGATAGCTCCGGTCTTGAAAACCGGTATAGTTCGTAAAGAACTATCGAGGGTTCGAATCCCTCTCTCTCC